AGTCTAGGGTCTATCGGTAAGGACGTGAAATACGAAATAACAAGGGAGAGACTTTGAACTTGTTTGTCCTAACTGAAAAGGGTGAATTGAATAGTTAATTGAAACATCTTACTAGACTATGAGGAATACATCAACTGAGATTCCGTGCGTAGCGGCGAGCGATAGCGGAGGAATTGTCTCAAATAGATAATTAAGATGATTGGACATCTAGACTAAACCCCGATAGACACCTATAGAGAAAGTACCGTGAGGGAAAGACTTAGAATTGGTTCTAAAAGTTACCTTTTGCATAATGGGCCTGCAAGACAAAATTTGGCAAGCTTAAGTAATAAATGAAGGCGTAGTGAAAGCAAGAGAAAAACTCGTCAGTCAAATTACCCGAAACCAAGTGATCTAACCATGGCCAGGTAGCTATGCTGACCGAACCAGTGATTGTGGCAAAAATCTTGGATGAGCTGTGGTTAGTGGTGAAATACTAGTCGAACTTGGATATAGCTGGTTCTCTACGAAACTTATCTTAGTAAGGCGCCCCAAGTTGATTCGCCCCCAAACCCGGGGGCTTGAATTACTGGTGTAGTAAGACTATGGCGATAAGGCCTCTAGTCAAAAGGGGTAAGCCCTAACCAGAAATTAAAGTCACTAATACAGATTAAGTGTATAAAGAGGGTTCAACTTAGACAAACAGGAAGTAGGCTTGGAAACAGCCATCTGCACAGGAAAACGTAAAAGTTCACTGAATGAGCTAGGAAACTCTAAGAATTAAGGCGGCTAAATCTGTAACTGAAATTCTGGAAGCCAGACGGCAACTGTAAGGAAGCCATATTGCAAGGAAATATCAACTGGCTTGGTAGTAGAGCGTTCTGTAGGCACGATACGTGCACACCTCGTGAGATAAAACAGAAGTGATAATGCAGGCATGAGTAGTACAAGATTTACTCCCAAATAAATAGATATATACAGCTTCTAAGGGCATTACGCCCGATGGATTATAATTCTTGTTCTTATTCAGGAAAAATATTATGGTACAAAGTACCTTCAACTGTTATTTATGGGACTTATATCTAGGCATAATTTTTCTTAAGGAACTCGGCAAAATAAGATCTCGGCTGTTTACCAAAAACATAGCTCTCTGCTAAAGATTACTGAAGTATAGAGGGTGAATTCTGCCCAATGGTTGTATAGTGAAACTGAGGACTAACGTCTAAAGCGAAACCCAACTGAATGGCCGCGGTAACTCTGACCGTGATAATGTAGCACAATAAATAGCCAATTAATTGTTGGCGGGTATGAATGGAACCACGAGGGTCTTACTGTCTCAAGAGAAAAGCCGATGAAATTATAGTTGTAGTGAAGATACTACATAAACATTGTAAGACGAAAAGACCCTATCGAGCTTTACTGGATATCGATAACGTTAACTTAAAATGATCGATACTAAGTATCCTAATTTTGAGTTAATAATTTTTGTTGGTAGGACAGTTTAGTTGGGGCGACTACCTTTGAATAAGAAACGAAGGCGAGCTTATGGTATATAAAGCTAATCTCATTAGCCTGACAGTGAGGGGGACACCCCTAGCTGGCACAAGGACTATGTCCTATGTGGGCGATAATGACCCGATATGATAGTCCAAAATAAATATCGAAAGCGGATAAAAGCTACCGTAGGGATAACAGCGTAATATTGTCGGAGAGTTCTTATCGAGGACAGTGTTTGCGACCTCGATGTTGAATTGCGGTGCCCTGGTGCTGTAGAAGGTACCCTAGGTTGGTCTGTTCGACCATGAAAACCGTACATGATTTGAGTTCAGAGCGTGGTGACACAGCTCGGTTTCTATCTACAATGTTCAATCCCAACTTTTCTGAGTCCTAGTACGCAAGGAATGGTCTCAGCGATGCTCGACTATATTGGCCCCATCGACGTAATCAACTTCTGGCTGCTGCAAAGAAGGAAAACAAAAGGTTTAGGGATTAATAAGGTGCCACGAAAGTGGCGTATCTTCTCATATGCCATGTGGGTGCATAGCCCCTGGCATACTATGGAATTAACACTAGGGCTCATCATACTAATAGTGTTAACGTATGGATTAAAGGCCCCGACTTTAAGATTGGCTATGCTACTTGCGGGTGCTGTGGGGGTTGCTGGGTTATTAGCTGAGCCCCATCTATTATGTTGGACACAGGCTATTAAGATGTTGGTGATGCTAGGTGGGTTAGCCATATTATGTATGCTGGACCATCGAACATCGCATCGATCAAGCTCTTTATTGATTTTATTAGTGATCTTAGGTAATTTATTACTTATTGGGTCAACAAATTTAATTTCTATATATTTAGCATTAGAAATGCAAACATTATGTATGTTTATCTTAGTGGCTTATAATAAAAATTCATTGTTATCGGCAGAAGCTGGGCTGAAATACTTCGTGTTAGGAGCACTATCTTCGGGATTGTTCCTATTTGGTTGTGCCTTAATTTATGGCTCCACAGGAGAGCTTGAACTTCAATTTATTCGTATGAGTATGATATCTTATGGGACATTAGCTGGTAAGTGTCTTATTACTATCTCATTGTTATTTAAAGTATCTGCAGCTCCATTCCATATGTGGGCCCCCGATGTCTACGAGGGGGCTCCAACTTGGGTAGCTGCACTATTATCTATCGTGCCTAAATTGGGGGTACTAGCTATTATAGTACAAATAGGCTTAAATGAAATGGGATTATTAATAGCCGGATTAATCTCTTTGATTGTGGGGGCTATAGGAGCTTTGAATCAAACTCGAATAAAAAGACTATTAGCTTATAGCGGGATAAGCCATATGGGGTTTGTGTTGCTTGGAATAGCTATTGGGTCTATAGAAAGTCTTCAGGCGAGTTTAATGTATATAGGTGCCTATATAATAACTCAAGTACTACTTTGGTCTGTAGTATTAATATTATCTCCTAAAAGAGACATGCTTATTGAGTTTAGTGGTGTTTCAAGATTAAATCCAATGTTAGCATTAGCATTAGCTACAGGTTTATTGTCTACTGCAGGAATTCCTCCTTTAGTTGGGTTTTTAACTAAATGGTATATTATCTTAGCAGCTGTTGGTCAAGGTTACTATCTTAGCGCCCTAATAGCTTTAGTCTGTTCCGTGATAGCTGGAGTTTATTACCTTAGATTAGTTAAAATTATGTTTTATCAGCCTTTGTTTACGCCTTTAGTAATAACAAATATACTTAACTTTCCACGAGGCAGCGTAGCACCGGAGGAAACAGGTCTAGGCAAAGCAATACTAATAGGGGTAAGTTTATATTTAGTATTAACAATTATAGTATGTCCTAGTTTATTTTTTCAGTTAACACATTTGATTATTTTAGATTTATTCCCATGTATCTTCTAGTTATATTAATACCGTTACTAAGCGCAGTCGGAAGCGGACTAGGGGGTCGCTATCTAGGAAGAAAAGGGGCTGGCTTGTTAAGTTCTGTGTGGGTTCTCGCCAGTAGCCTCCTCTCTTTTGTATTATGCTATGAAATCCTTATTAATGGATCTACAGTATATATAGAGTTAGGTAGATGGATAGAGTCAGATTTATTAATAACTAACTTTGGTTTACAATTTGATATGGTAACAGCTGTGATGTTAATAGTAGTAACCACAATTAGCGGGCTAGTTCATGTTTATTCTACAAGTTATATGAGAGAAGATCCCCATCTACCTAGATTTATGAGCTATCTATCTCTATTTACCTTTTTTATGTTGGTTTTAGTTACTAGTAATAATTATGTGCAATTGTTTATTGGTTGGGAAGGTGTTGGTTTGTGTTCTTACTTATTAATTAACTTTTGGTTTACGCGCATACAAGCTAACAAGGCGGCAATCAAGGCAATGTTAATCAATAGAATAGGAGATATAGGATTAATGTTAGCTATTATATTAATCTGGAAAGAATTTGGGGTTTTAGATTACTGTAGTTTATTCTCCGCTTTAACACCATCTTCAGCTTGTACTTGGATTTGTATATTACTAACTATAGGGGCTGTAGGAAAATCTGCCCAATTAGGGTTACATACTTGGTTGCCGGATGCTATGGAGGGTCCCACACCTGTTTCGGCCTTAATTCATGCCGCAACAATGGTAACAGCAGGGGTATTTTTAATTATAAGATCAGCTCCCCTTTTTGATTACTCTCCAACTGCAACAATTATTGTGGGTTTAGTTGGTTCTTTAACTGCTTTCTTTGCAGCTACAGTAGGATTAGTTCAATCGGATATAAAAAAAGTTATTGCTTATTCTACTTGTAGTCAACTAGGATACATGGTAATGGCTTGTGGTACTTATAGTTGTTTAAGTAGTTTATATCATCTACTAACTCATGCTTTCTTTAAGGCTTTACTGTTCTTAGGAGCAGGTTCAATAATTCATGCTCTTTTAGATGAACAAGATCTTAGGAAAATGGGGGGAATAGTCCGGGGTTTACCTTTAACATATGTATTAATGTTGATTGGTTCATTGTCTTTAGCTGGTTTTCCCTACTTATCTGGATTTTACTCTAAAGATTTAATATTAGAGTTAACTTATAATAGCTATTGTTTAATATCTATATATTGGTTAGCTTCAATTACAGCTTTCTTAACTGCTTTTTATTCATTTCGATTAATATACTTAAGTTTTGTGTCTAAGCCTAATTTAACACATATAAGCGCACAACACTTACAAGAAGCTGATTGGAACTTATTGGGTCCTTTATTAGTATTAGCAATAGGGAGTATTTTAGTTGGTTATATCGCCCAAAATATGGTGTTTGCGCCAGGTATACGTCCCTTGCCGCTTGTGCCCACAATAGTCTCTTTAGCACCAGTTATTATGGCCGTAACAGGAATATTACTAGTGTTTATACTTCGTCCATATATTATTTATTATATTACACGTCCTAGCATATATGGTTTCTTATTTTATGCTTGGGAGTTTAATCAAATAGCAAATTATTATATTGGAAGTTCAGTTTGGAAGTTTGGCCATATTGTTTCTTATCGTACTATAGATAGGGGTATTTTAGAGATTTTGGGCCCCACTGGAATAGCTCAATTCATGGTTGATAGAACTAAAGAGTTAAGCAGCTTACAATCTGGTTTATTATTTAATTATGCATTAATGATATTAGTTGGAACAGCTATCGCACTTAAGTACCTAGTCGTAAATTAGAGATAGGGTGAAGGAAGTGCTTTTCCAAGTCCAGAGTAATCTCCTAAAATAGGAGCAAACTAGCCGCAGGGTAGTGGCTGGTAATTATATATTAATATGATATTAGCTTGTACAGTGGGCTCTATATTAATAAGTATAGTAATAATAGCATTAACTCCAAGGGAAAATAGTACGAAATTACGCCAGCAAGCGTTAGAGTGGTCTTTGATTACATTTGCTCTTTCTCTTTTATTATTAGTTAACCTTCATCAAGAAGCTCAATTTCAACAGATAATAGAATTCAATTGGGTAAGTACAATAGGATGGTTTGAAGGTTCTCCGATATTGTTTGCTATTGACGGGATCTCTATATTTTTCATTATACTAAGTACTTTATTAACACCAATTTGTATTTTAGTAAGTTGGAATAGTATTAAGTTTCTTATTAAAGAGTTTATTATGTGCCTTTTAGGCATGGAACTATTATTAATTGGAGTATTCTCAACATTAGATCTGTTAATATTTTATGTGTTGTTTGAAAGCATATTAATACCTATGTTTTTAATAATAGGAATATGGGGAGCTCGGGCAGAGAAAATAAAAGCTGCCTATTATTTCTTCTTTTATACTTTAGTTGGTTCAATATTAATGTTACTTAGCATAGCAGTTATTTATAGGATAACAGGTACAACTGATTATTTATCTTTAACTAATATTCAGATTGATAGTAACATTCAAATTTGGTTATTTATAGGTTTCTTCCTTAGTTTAGCAGTTAAGATACCAATGATACCCTTTCATATATGGTTGCCTCTTGCGCATGTTGAGGCTCCTTTAGCTGGTTCAGTGATTCTAGCTGGAATATTATTAAAATTAGGAGGTTATGGATTCATTCGATTCGCTTGGCCTCTTTTCCCAGAAGCAACAGAGTATTTAGCACCAGTCATACTAACGTTATCATTAATAGCAGTGATATATGGGAGTTTAACCACTTGCAGACAGGTAGATGCGAAACGTTTGATAGCCTACTCCTCGGTAGCTCATATGGGAATAGTTACAATAGGTTTGTTTACTCATACGATGGAGGGTCTAATAGCCTCTATATTCTTAATGATAGCTCATGGAGTGGTTAGCCCCGCTTTATTTATAGCAGTAACGTTGCTCTATGAGAGACATCATACAAGATTAATTAGGTATTATAGGGGAGTAGTTATGACTATGCCCTTATTTTCTATCATATTTATGGTGTTTACTTTAGCTAATATCGCTGTTCCTCTTAGTTGTAATTTTGTTGGAGAATTTTTATCCTTAGTAGCTGCTTTTTCTACTAGTACATCATTGGGTATTCTTACCTCAACTAGTATGGTTATAGCTGCTGCTTATTCATTGTATTTATATAATAGAATTTGTTTTGGGCAACTTTCTCCATACTTAATATTTTCGAGAGATATTAATAGACGAGAGTTTAACGGGCAATTACCGCTAATAGTAGCCATAGTATTATTGGGGGTAATTCCATACCCTTTAATCGAGTTAGTTCGTGTATGTTTGCCTAGATTTTTATAATTTTCCTCTTTCCTGTACCTATTTGGTTTATATGTGTATCTATTTATTTTTAATAGTGGTAGGGGCAGGAGTTGAACCTGCATAATCAGATTATGAGTCTGAGAACTTACCGTTAGTTGACCCTACAAGCTGAGCTTAGCTAAGCACTATGTAACTATGGCCAGGGCTAAGAGCCCCACCAGTAAATACATACATATAAAAACAACCAAACCACATCTACAAAATGCCAATACCAACTAGCAGCCTCAAAACCAAAATGATGATGACGAGTATAGTGATAGCCTATTAATCTAGCCAAACATACAGTCAAAAAGATAGTTCCAATTATAACATGAAAACCATGAAAACCTGTTGCCATAAAAAAGGTTGAACCATATACGGAGTCTGATATTGTAAAAGGTGCTTCGTAATACTCCATAGCTTGTAGGGCTGTAAACTGAATTCCAAGTATTACAGTACAAGTAAGTGATTGTATGGCTTCTAATCTTTGTCCGCTAACTATGGCGTGATGTGCCCATGTAACTGTTGCTCCTGAACTAAGTAATATAGCTGTATTTAATAGGGGCACAGAAAATGGATCTAACACTTCTATACCAACAGGGGGCCAAACAGCTCCTAATTCTATAGTGGGAGATAAGCTACTATGAAAGAAAGCCCAAAAGAACGCAAAAAAGAAACAAACTTCAGAAGTAATAAAAAGGATCATACCATATCTTAATCCTCTTTTTACTATTTGAGTATGGTGTCCTTGAAAAGTGGCCTCTCTAATAATATCTCTCCACCAAACAAACATTGTCAATATTATTGTTATTGCTCCTAAATACATTATCCATGTATAACTATAATGAAAATATAATACTGAGCCTACTGTAATCAGAAGTGCCCCGATTGAGCCTATATAAGGCCATGGACTAGGATCCACTAAATGATAAGGGTGATAAGCCTTACTCATGGCTCCCCAGCGGGGAATCAAGCGGAGACTAATACTCCTACTCAACAATTATTCTAAGTATGGGTTAATGTAGATTTATACTATCATTAATGTATATGGTAGTTAACAAACAAAATACATATGCTTGAATTAAGGCCACGGCAATTTCTAGTACAGTTATAAAAACCATTACTAATATTGGGGCTAAGCTTAATACTAACATTCCATTACTAATCATTGCAAACCCAAAACTTGCAAATATAGCAAATAAAAGGTGCCCAGCCGATAAATTAGCAGCCAATCGAACACCTAAAGAAAGTGCTCGAGAAAAATAGATAAGTGTTTCAATCAATACTAATAGAGGGGCTAATATTAAGGGAGCCCCACTGGGCATCATCATTGAAGCAAAGTTCCAACGGTATTGTGTTATTCCCAATATTGTTACTGCTATTAAAATAGATACACTTAACCCGAAAGTAACAACAATATGGGCAGTAGGAGTAAATACATAGGGAAATAGACCTAACAGATTTAACCCAGCAATAAACGTAAATAAAGTTACAATAAAAATAAAATACTGAGTTCCCTTATTAGCTGTAGAATCTTTTACTAATCCTAAAAAATGGGTATAAATAATTTCTTGTATAGCCTGCAATCTTGTAGGTATTAATTTATATGAACAACTTCCTATTAATATTACACTAAATAGGATAAGCATCATAATAGAAGAATTAGTAATTATACCCCCAATTATCCGAACTACATTAAATTGATCAAAAAGAGAAGCTGCCATATTGAATATATGAAGGAAATGGGCTTATCTGCGGAGTATATCTTGTAGTATAGCATATGCTCGATTAACCCCGAGTCCCTTAGTAGGGGCTAACCCCTCTTCCTGTAGTATACTTCTTATACGTAAGTTATTTTGAATTTTAGGTAAAATAAATAAACTCATAATACTATAAAGAGCTAACAAAGTTATTAATGTCCAGCTATATTGAGTTAAATAAGCAGTTATATCTAAATGAGGCATTATTCGATGATTGAAAGATCCTCTAAAGATCAGCACATAATGAAGATAACCAGCTGATATATCTGTCCATGCTAACGGCCTCTATAACAATGGGCATAAAAGAGTGATTAGCGCCACATAACTCGGAACATTGACCATAAAATAATCCTGGTCTTTTAGCTAAAAATCCGGTTTGATTAAGGCGTCCAGGCACAGCATCCATTTTCATAGCTAATGAAGGTACAGCAAATGAATGAAGCACATCTGCGCCTGTGACTAAAACTCTTACATAAGTATCAATAGGAACAACCATTCTATTGTCAACTTCTAATAGTCGGAGATCGCCGGGTTGAAGGTCACTCGTAGGTATCATGTAAGAATCAAATTCTAAGGTACTATCTTCACCTAAGGTAGTTTGATAGTCTGAATACTCATAAGACCAATACCATTGATGACCTATGGCTTTTACTGTCACACCGGGTTCTACTACCTCATCCATCAAATAAAGTAGTTTTAAAGAAGGGAATGCTATAAACACTAATATAATTGCTGGAATTATAGTCCAAACAATCTCTATTGTGACTCCTTCTATAAGATAGCGATGATAAGCCTGGCTTGTTAATCCTCTTATAATTAACCATAATACAGTTGTTATAATAATAATTAAAATAAACATAATTTGGTTATGAAGGAATAGAATCTCTTCCATAACAGGACTAGCAGCATCTTGGAAGCTTAGTTGAAATGGCTCAGCCGCGTCACGTAGGAGCGAGGCCTCTAATAATGCATTAATTGGAGTTTTCATTCTTCTCTAGCCCTGTTACTCTGCTGGTACATCCAAAAGCTTTCCCAATTCCGTATATACGGCTCCAAGAGTGTTCTCACTTACTTTAAATTACTTTTAATCTAGAGTAAGCATGAACAAATATCTTACACGTTGGCTATTTTCTACTAATCATAAGGATATAGGTACTTTATATTTACTATTTGGTGCTTTTTCTGGAATGGCAGGGACAGCTTCGAGTATGTTAATACGGCTAGAACTGTCCGCTCCAGGTAGTATGATAGGAGATGATCATTTATATAATGTAATTGTAACATCACATGCTTTATTAATGATTTTCTTCCTAGTAATGCCAGTAATGATCGGAGGATTCGGAAATTGGTTTGTGCCAATTATGATTGGTGCACCTGATATGGCCTTTCCTAGATTAAACAATATTAGTTTCTGGTTATTACCACCTTCTCTAATACTATTGGTTGGTTCTATGTTTGTGGAACAAGGGGCAGGTACAGGCTGGACCATTTATCCCCCACTATCAAGCATTCAAGCCCATTCAGGGGGAGCAGTGGATATGGCTATATTTAGTCTACATCTAGCTGGTGTATCTTCCATTTTAAGTTCTATTAACTTTATAACTACTATAATCAACATGAGGGTTCCTGGTATGAGTATGCATAGATTACCTCTATTCGTATGGTCTGTATTAATTACTACAATATTGTTATTATTATCTTTACCAGTGTTAGCTGGTGCAATTACAATGTTATTGACAGATAGAAATTTTAATACTACATTCTTTGACCCTGCGGGAGGGGGAGATCCTATTTTATTCCAACATTTATTTTGGTTTTTTGGACATCCTGAAGTTTATATATTAATTCTACCAGGATTTGGTATGATATCTCAAATTATACCCACATTTTCTGCTAAACAACATATTTTTGGTTATTTAGGTATGGTCTATGCTATGATTTCTATTGGAGTATTAGGATTTATTGTTTGGGCCCACCATATGTTCACTGTTGGTATGGATGTAGATACTCGTGCCTACTTTACTGCCGCCACTATGATTATTGCTGTTCCTACTGGGATTAAGATATTTAGCTGGTTAGCTACTATATATGGAGGAAGCCCACGGCTTGATACACCTATGTTATGGGCTATTGGGTTTGTGTTCCTATTTACCATTGGTGGTTTAACTGGAGTTATATTAGCTAATAGTTCATTAGATATTGCATTACACGATACTTATTATGTAGTAGCTCACTTCCATTACGTGTTATCTATGGGAGCCGTATTTGCTATATTTGGAGGATATTACTATTGGTTCGGTAAAATTACAGGTTATCGTTATAATGAATTATACGGTAAGATCCATTTCTGGATTATGTTTATCGGAGTTAATTTAACTTTCTTCCCCCAGCATTTCTTGGGTTTAGCCGGATTACCTAGAAGATACTCGGATTTCCCTGATGCTTATCAAGATTGGAACTTAGTTAGTTCTTGCGGAGCTGTAATAGCCCTGGTAGGAATTATATGGTTCATATACTTGACTTATGAGGCATTAGCAGCCGAAAGACCATTTGAGGGTTGGTCAACTTCGCCTGGCTCATTAGAGTGGTCTTTATCTTCTCCGCCTGCTTTTCATACTTATAATGAATTACCGTTTGTCTATCAGCGTAAATTGAGTCATGGGGATGATTTAAATATTATTTCCACACTACTCCTTTGACCTTGGGGAGTCTATAAGGCAATGTGTTCTTCTAATACATGCAAGGCCCTGAATAAGGGTCCTACTGGTGAGGATAAAACGGAGATTATCTCGGTTAACGTATTAGAATAGGTGGGATAGTGGCCCACCTGGTCGAAGATGCGTAGTATAGCCACACTTTCACTGAAACAAGGGGAAGACATTTTGGCAGCAGTAGAGAATCTTGTGCAATGGGTAAACGCTTGACACAGGGTTTCACACTGAGGTCTGTCTAACTAAGTGCCAGCAGACGCGGTTAAACTTAGAGGCCCAGTTTTTATTTCGCATTAGGCGTTAAAGTATGTAGTGAAGCATGAGAATAAAGTAAGGCGAACCTCTTGGTAGCGGTAAAATGTTTGAAGCAAGAGTGGAAGTCCGAAGGTGAAGACTCCTTACTCCGTTCATGTTATATTTTCATGAAATACGAAAGCTTGGATAGCAAACAGGATTAGATACCCTGGTAGTCCTCGCCCTAAACTTATACAATAGCTTTATTAGCAAATAACCTTATTGTATGCCTGAATACTATGATCGCAAGATTGAAACTCAAAAGGCTTGGCTGTTCACTGTTTGAATCAGAGGAGCGTGTAATTTAATACGATGATCCGCGTGTCACCTTACCTTTCCTTGAAAGCGGACTACCTTTTTAGGTAGTAGCCGCTCAGGCATTGCATGGCCGTCGTCAGGATAACAATAAATGTTGTCCTTAACCCTATTATGGATTAAGTCAGGTGTCATGGTCTTTATGGAAAGGGATATTATGCGCTACATTCTCCTATACAATATACACAGTAAATTAGGAGGCGGAGATTCTCTGAAACGGGAATCTTAAGTAGGATTTGATAGTAATCGGGAAGTAGAGCGTTCCGGTGAATTCTAACCCAGTGTTAGCACAAATCGCCCGTCGTCCCCTTCAAGTTAAGGATACGAGACGCCCCGCGGCGGGGTTATCCTTCCTTTTCGAGAATGGGTAAGTCGTAACATAGTAAGGGTAAGGGAACTTGTTCTTGGGCCAAGTTATGCGCGTTCAATACGTACTTGGTCGCCCTCCGTAACTAGGATGATGAGTACTATTATTTCAATTATCTTTAAAACGCTTGCAATAATAATACCTCTATTAGTGGCTATAGCTTATTTAACTTTAGCAGAAAGAAAGGTATTAGGGTATATGCAAGCACGAAAAGGACCTAATGTAGTTGGTGTTTATGGACTATTACAGCCTTTAGCTGATGGATTAAAGTTATTCACTAAAGAGATGGCTATTCCCAATCATGCTAATCTGTCGGTTTATATTGTAGCCCCAATTTTATCGCTTACTTTAGCTTTTTTAGCTTGGGGGGTTATTCCTTTTAGCCCTGGTATTGTATTAGCTGATATTAATGTTGGTATCTTATACATCTTTGCTATCAGTTCTATGGGGGTGTATGCTATTTTAATGTCTGGTTGGGGAAGTAATTCTAAATATGCATTCTTAGGGGCTATTAGAGCAGCAGCTCAAATGATTAGCTATGAAGTGTGTATAGGGCTTATTCTAATATCAGTAATATTATGTGCAGGTTCTCTTAATATCACTCAGATTGTTTTAGCTCAAGCTGAAATTTGGTATATAATACCTTTATTTCCAGCTGCTTTAATGTTTTTTGCTTCGGCATTAGCTGAAACTAATCGGGCTCCTTTTGATCTTACTGAGGGAGAATCAGAATTAGTATCTGGATATAATGTAGAATATTCTAGTATGTCGTTTGCCCTATTCTTTTTAGCTGAATACGGCCATATTATTTTAATGAGCTGTTTGATAAGTTTATTGTTTTTAGGTGGTTGGGCACCTTTCACGGGAATTCTAGGAATGGGTTGCTTAGCCCTTAAAACTACCGTAGTAGTGTTCGCATTTGTGTGGGTGCGAGCTTCTTTCCCTAGAATGAGATATGACCAACTTATGTATCTATTATGGAAGTCTTACTTACCTTTCAGTCTTGGTTTAATCGTTTTAGTTTCTGGCCTGTTGATAGGTTTAGATGCAGTGCCTTGCTAGCATTTAGGGAGATAACTTCCTGAGCGCATGCATATGGAATCACCAAACAAAATGTTACGAATAAGAACTCAACATCCAATAATCTCTATTGTGAACGGGGTTCTGGTTGATTTACCAGCCCCTTCTAACATTAGTTATTACTGGAATTTTGGTTCTTTGTTAGGACTTTGTTTAGCTATTCAATTGATTACCGGAATATTCTTAGCTATGCATTATTGCCCTGACGTTAGTTTAGCTTTTGACTCAATTTCCCATATTTTAAGAGACGTTAATTATGGTTTTATGTTAAAGTATATTCATGCTAATGGAGCTTCATTATTCTTTCTTTGTGTATATATACACATGGGCAGAGGACTTTATTATGGGAGCTACATGAAAATGGATGTTTGGAATATAGGGGTTATAATTTACTTAGTGATGATGTTAACAGCTTTCTTAGGGTATGTATTACCTTGGGGACAAATGTCTTTTTGGGGAGCCACAGTTATTACTAACTTTTGTTCTGCTATACCCTATATAGGAACAGATGTTGTTCAGTGGATTTGGGGAGGATTTAGTGTATCTAACGCAACTCTTAATCGTTTCTTCTCTTTACATTATCTTTTTCCTTTTCTTCTAGTTGGATTGGGCTTATTACATATTATTAGCTTACATACAGCTGGGTCAAATAATCCTTTAGGGATTGACTCTAATATAGACAAAGTTACCTTTCATGTTTATTATACTTATAAGGACTTGTTTGGTATAATGGTACTTAGCACTATTTTAATTATACTTTGTTATTTTATGCCTAATGTATTAGGTGATCCTGAAAATTTCATTCAAGCTAATCCTTTAGTAACTCCTGTTCATATACAACCAGAATGGTACTTCTTATTTGCATACGCCATACTACGCTCTATACCCAACAAACTTGGGGGAGTCTTGGCTATGGTATTTAGTATCTTGGTGTTATTTTTATTGCCTTTCATTCATACTAGTAAATTAAGAGCTTTAACATTTAGACCTTTAGGTAAAATAGCATTTTGGTTTTTAGTAGCTGATTTTATTCTATTAACTTGGTTAGGAGCTAATCCAGTTGAGGAACCTTATGTTATGGTTGGTCAATTTGCTTCTTTATTCTACTTTTGCTACTTTTTAGTATTGGTCCCCTTGTTAGGCTGGGTAGAAACCAAATTGCTCCGTATGAAGTAGTATAGGTCATTTGTTGGCCGAAAGTGCAATATGAATAGTTTATTTATGATATTCTCCTTAGGAATAGTTGGAGCTAGTCTTATGGTTATATCTACGCCAAATCCTGTTTATTCAGTATTTTGGTTAGTTATTGCCTTTGTTAATGCTGCTGTTATGTTTATATCGTTGGGATTAGATTACATAGGCTTAATATTTATAATTGTCTATGTAGGGGCTATCGCTATTTTATTCCTGTTCGTAATTATGTTAATTCAACAGCCTAATAAAGTAGATTCTCAAGATCATTCGCATTTTTTACCTGTAGGATTATCTGTTATATTCTTATTTTATAGTTTACTAACCAATAGCCCTAAATATATCAGCAATCCTGTTATAGGATCTAGAACTAACATTGGGGCAATTGGAAGTCATCTTTATACAACTTATTATGAATTAGTGTTAATTGCTAGTTTGGTGCTGTTAGTCGCTATGATAGGGGCTATATTATTAGCTAAGCAGCCAAATTCACCTTTTTTATATAATTCTCATGGTGAATCATTACGTAGTAAGCAAGATCTCTTCCTACAAATCAGCAGAGAGCACCTTTAGGTGCCTTCTGGCTAAGTGTTAATGCACGTCTCCGCTTAAGAAACATGGAGTTCAAAGGAATATTAATACTACTTATCGTCAGCGGAACATTATCAATTCTAATTTTAGGGGCATCTTATTTATTAGGATATAAACAACCTGATATAGAGAAAGTGTCAGTCTATGAATGTGGGTTTGATCCTTTTGACAATCCGGGGAATCCCTTCTCCGTTAGATTCTTCTTAATTGGTATCTTGTTTTTAATATTTGATCTTGAAATATCTTTCTTATTTCCTTGGGCTGTCACATATATGGACTTACCTTTATTTGGATATTGGGTTGTTATGTTATTTTTATTTATATTAACTTTAGGGTTAGTTTATGAGTGGATAGAAGGAGGCTTAGAGTGGGAAAACTAGCCCCTAATTGGTATAGCGCATGTCCTATTTAATATTATCAATTGTCATCTTATTAATCGGAATCTTAGGTATTATTCTTAACAGAAGCAATTTAATTATTATGCTAATGTGTGTAGAGCTAGTTTTACTGGCCTCTACTATTTTGCTTCTATTTGAGTCTCGTGTGCTCTATACACTTTTTGGTCAAATTTTTGCGATTGTGATTCTAACTGTTGCAGCTGCCGAGTCTGCTATCGGTTTAGCCATTATGGTTAATTATTACCGTTTACGTGGTACAATTGCTGTTCGAGCCTTAAATTTATTAAGAGGTTAACTCCTAATTAAAAATGAACCAGATACCTATGCAATATTTTAACTTAGCGGAGGAGAATTATTCTAAGTATGGGTTATCAGTAATCCAACTTATCCAGATTGGTAAGTTCTATGAACTTTGGCATGAGCCCGATACTTCTAGTAAGCAACGAGTATACTCTCAAGCCGAGTTATTAATTGAGTCATCGACACGAAGTAGGCCTTCAGAGGTAACATCCTCCATTGAACAAGTTGCTTCGTTACTTGATATGAGAATAATATCTCCCAGTAAAAGATCTTTGCTTCAAATGGGATTTCCAATCTATTCCCTTACTACCCATTTAACCACCTTGTTGGATAAAGGTTGGACTGTTGTAGTTATTGATGAATTAGTCACTGGTAAATCCGGGCCAAAACAACGCGCAGTATCTCAAGTTTATTCTCCTAGTTGCAATTCAGAAGATTGTTCGGAATTATCCTATGTGTTATCAATTTATTTTTCTCAAGACAACTTACTAGGTATTACTTTATTTTCAGCCATGAATGGGCATAGTATAATGTTTCCTGTTTCTTGAACGGACAGGGACAAAGTAACCCGGTTATTAGTCAGTTATCGTATTAGAGAAATAGTAATTTGGGTGGACTCGGGGGTCGGCTTAAATGTTTTAATAAATAAGATATATAATTTATTAATTGGTTGGAATTTATTCCCCTCTGAACCTAATGCTAAAATTGAAGTTATGGGAGAAGTACTAACCAATTTACCGTGTTATTTATCTTATAGGTACGAAAATAATAATAAGGAGTGGCTTTTGCTCCATATTTATATAGGCATTAACGCAGAATGGTTGAACAAAAATTATCAAAAATATACCCTTAGTAAGATATTTCAAAGTACTTGGACAGAAAATGTTGATCAGGCAAATTTAATTAGCCTTTTAGGAGTATTACAATTTATTAAAGATCGAAACCCTAATCTTATTAAGAATCTTCAACTTCCCGAGTGTTATAATTCTGTTGTCAGTCCCTTAAATTTAATATTATGTAATCGAGCAGAATATCAATTGGACTTATTACCTAAGAGGGGGAAGTTGGGTGGTTTACTTAATCTGGTTGATTATTGTTCTACTGCAATGGGTAAAAGACTTTTCAAATTTAGACTTCTTAACCCTATTACAGATTATTCTGAATTAAATCTTCGTTATAAGGAAATTGCTATATTTAAACAATTACTTGACAAAAAAATATTTGACAATTTCGAGTTGAAACACATTAAAGATTTATCTTCTTTACATCGTCAATGGGCAATATGTGCCTCAAGTGATACTACCTTATCCCCTAAAAAGTTAAGTCAAATTTACCATTCTTATTTGTTTGCTAATCAGCTAATAAGTAAATTGATAAATAATAAATGAATTAACATTCAATTACCTCCCTTAGTCGGACCCCAACTAAAATCGCTAATTGAGGAAATAGGCCAAGTTTTCCAAGTAAATAATCTTTTAGGTGATTTCAAAGATGTATTACAGCCAACTGATAATTTAACTAACTTACTTGCGCAACAACAAACTTTAAAGGCCCAACTTACAGAATGGGCCGAACAAATTTCAAATATTGTGTTTCAAGATACAATTTCTATTAAAGCCGAATATTTTAATAAAGAGGGTTATGCTTTTTCTATTTTATCTAAAAAGTTAACTAAGTTAGAACATTACATGACTAATGCTTCTATATCTAATAATTCAATTATTGTATTGGGTAAAAGAGGAAGCCACCATATAATTACTAGTTCTACTATTCATAAAGTATCAATCGAATTAAATTTATTAGAAGAGCAAATTAATACTTACGTTAAACAAACTTATAACCAGGAACTTAAAAGATTATATTTTAATTATTCTGAACTTTTTTCACCCTTAGTAAATATGATTTCTAGATTAGATGTTGCATTAAGCGGGGCTATTGCGGCTATTAAATTCAATTATACTAAACCTTGCTTAACACTAGCGAAACCCCAACAAACCAAAGGTTTTATAGAAGCAATTAACTTACGACACCCATTAGTAGAACAATTAAACACTCAAGAAGAATGTGTAGCTCATAATATTAGTTTAGAGGATAAGGGAATGTTAATATTTTCAGTGAATGGTGCAGGTAAATCTACTCTACTTAGAGCAATCGGAATCAACGTAATCTTAGCTCAAGCAGGAATGTATGTAGCTGCAGATTCATTTAAATTAAGGCCTTATAATTATTTAATTACTCGTATTTTAGGGGGAGACGATCTTCATAAAGGCCAAGGTACTTTTGAGGTCGAAATGAGAGATCTTTCAACTATATTAAAGCTAAGTAATTATAACAGTTTAATATTAGGTGACGAAATTTGTCATGGAACAGAAGTTAGTTCAGGAACAGCGATATTAGCTGCAACAATTGAAAGATTAACAACTGCACAAACTAGTTTTGTTCTTTCTACTCATTTACATCAAGTTTGTTCTTTAATTGATTCGTCAGTTCGGTGCTATCATTTATCTGTTATTCAACAAGAAGATTCGGGCCTAATTTATGAACGTAAATTGAAACCTGGCCCAGGGCCCTCTCAATATGGCATTGAAGTTATGGGTCACATAATTAATGATAAAAAATTTTATAACAATGCTTTGAAATACCGTAAACTTATTAACTGGGAGCTACCATCCCGAAGTGAGTTTAGCCCTTTAACAGTATTCCGCCCTTCTAAATATAATGCTCAAGTTTTTATTGATTCGTGTGAAATATGCGGAGCTCCAGCAGAGGCTATTCACCACATTCAACCTAAGAGTGAATTTAAAAATCAACCTGAGAGATTATGTAATAAAAAATTAAATCGAAAATCTAACTTGGTGCCAGTTTGTTCAAGCTGTCATTTAGATATTCACAGAAATAAAATCTCTATTTTAGGTTGGAAGAGAACCCCAGGACATAAGAAATTATATTGGGTTTATCTTAATGAATCTTTAGACAGTGGAACTGAGTAA